ATATAATGTACCAATATCTTTATGATTTGTCGAAAAAAATCAACGCAAAGGAATAATCCGTAATTAGAGCAAAAATCTAACGCTTACTCAGCCATAAAAAATTATACAAATAATTTAAATGTAATTAAGAAGTTTATCAAGCAAAATATAACCCCAAGAACAAATGGTCCCGAATTTTTTTTAAGTATATATAAATAAAAAGAAAAATTTAAATAATAAATCAACCTAAAAACTGAACTCGCTAATGCAACTACAATAATAGGTATAGGGTAACCCAAAATCAAGGATACTTTAACAACAAATAATTTACCAAAAAAAACGGAAAAAGGAGGTAGACCCGCTAAAGCATATAATGCTAAGCCCCTATATATATTCCAAGATCCTATTACAAAAAAAATAAATATCAGTAATCTAATTGAATATAAAAAAAAATATTTAAAAACATCCCAAGATATTGCGGCTAACAAAAACCACCCTGAGTGCGTAATTGAAGATGCCCCAAGAATTCCTCGTAAAGTCACTCTACTTAAACCAATTACAACACCCCTAATTATCGACCCTCCAGCTAATAAAAATAAAAAATGAGAAATATTAAATTGCGAAAAAAATCCACATACCTCCGACAGAAGCCTTAGTGGTAAAATCTTAAGAGGTCTATTAACTAGTCCTAGTTGTAAAAAAGTAAGAGATTTATTAACAGGTAATACCCAAAAATGTATTGGAAAAACCCCCAACTTCAAACATAAACCAAGAAGCGCAATTGCCAATCATCATTCACTAATATCCTGGTAGAAGTACACCAATAATCCAGCAAATATTAAAATAACTCTTCCAATGGACTGTACTAAAAAATACTTAAGTGCCCATATTCCAGATCTAACATTATTAGTAGTACTTCTCAAAAAAATTAAACAAAATATTCTAAATTCTATTATAAAAATAACAATAAGTCAATTTTGGCATAGTAGTCCTATAGTAATACTAAATATTATTAAAACGAGCAAAGGTAAACTTCCCATAATGGGGCAGGAATAATCCTATATATATTGACATCAACAATACCCGTCAACCGGCGGCCCCACATTAGTTATATAAACATCTAGTATATACAAACCCTTATATATATATGCGACGTACACCTTTCCACTTAGTGGAATTTAGTCCTTGACCTTTTCTTGGGTCTTTAGGAATTTTTTGTATTCCAATTGGCTTTGTAATATACACACGCTATAATTCACTATATATTCTTATTACAGGTTTAGTATTAACAAGCTTAGTAGCTTATGCATGATGACGCGACATTGTACGCGAAAGAACCTACCAGGGTCACCACACCTCATACGTGGTAAAAGGACTTAAAATTGGAATTGCCTTATTCATTGTTTCAGAGGTATGTTTTTTCTTTTCATTTTTTTGGGCTTATTTCCACAGAAGATTAGCACCAGCAATCGAAACAGGTGGTAGATGACCACCTTATGGTATTATACCTTTAGATGCATTTTCAATCCCTCTTTTAAACACCGGGGTATTACTACTATCTGGGGTTAGAGTTACTTGAGCTCATCATGCAATTGAAGAAGGAAAGTATAAAAGAGCAATTTCGGGTTTAATACTTACAGTCTTATTAGGTGTATATTTTTTATTCCTTCAATTTGGAGAATATCAAGATACGTCGTTTTCGATAGCAGATAGAGTCTACGGAAGTACATTTTTCGTGGCAACAGGTTTTCATGGTCTCCACGTACTTGTTGGCGCTACATTTTTATTTATTTGTCTTCTTCGCCTTTGAAAATTTCACTTCAGTAAGTCGCATCATGTAGGCTTCCTAGCAGCAGCTTGATATTGACATTTTGTAGATGTTGTATGGTTATTTCTTTATGTAAGAATTTACTGATGAGGCTCATATAAATATAGCTTATATAAAAGCAGGGGTTTTGTAAACCCAAGAAGTTTCCTATTTATATACAGGTTCCTGTACAAGCAGCAACGACATTTAATCTTAGAACTAAAAGCAACGGTATTAAATGGCCACTAAGGGTAAGAAGATAAGACCTTTTTAATCCGCTTCCTCTACTTATTGCACATCTTAATATTCCATGATTAATACCCGCATATAAATATATATTATAAACTACTCTTAAAAATATAATTAGTAAGATACAAATAAATAAAGGTCCCCTGAGAAATATTCCAGCGGGGAGGATAAAAAGTTCGCCTACAAAATTGATTGACGGAGGTGCTGATATATTAACAGCGCACAGTAAAAATCAATAAAAACTGAGGGTTGGATACACTATTAGAATTCCTTTTGTATATAAAAACCTACGACTACCTACATTTTTATATGTGATATATGAAAGTAAAAATAATGCTGAAGAAGCCCAGCCATGGGCTACTATTGTAATTAAGGCCCTAACATTCCCTCAACTAGTGCCCGATATTAATCCAATAACTACTAAACTCATATGAACAACTCTCCTATATGCAATTAGTGCCTTAATGTCGATTTGCCTTATACAAACAAGACACGCAAGTAAACCACCTCAAATTCTTAGTCTAGTAAAAAATGAGGCTATTAATCAAGACTGGTTGAATCTAATTAAACAACTAAATAAGACGATTCCATATCCCCCTAGTTTTAAAAGTACCCCTGCAAGTACTATTGAACCCTCTACAGGAGCTTCCACATGAGCTTTGGGTAACCAAATATGAATCCCATAAACTGGTAATTTAACTGCAAATGCACATATTCCTAAAAATATGATTATTTCGTAAGGGCCCAAACCAAATTGGGATAACGTATAAATATTTATATTACCTGTTAAATTCCATATTACAAGAATTACAACAAGAAGAGGTATTGATCCAGCAACTGTGTACAAAATTATATAGGTTCCAGCCTGTAATCGTTCTTGCTGATACCCCCAAGTAATAATTAATACCAAAATAGGCAACAACCTTCCCTCAAATATCAAATAAAAAAGAAGAAGATTATTTCTTCTAAAGCAAATTACCACAATTACTAAGAGTAACACTATAAGAAAATTAAAATAATCTTCATTGCTCTTCCTGGAAGCAAGTTGCACAAGTAGAAACAACCTTGCTCTTATTATCACTAATAATATATTTATATCATTTTTACAAAAAAGTAACTCCTCTAAATAAATAAATTGCTTATTGAGACAAGAGATACTAATTAATAAGACAAATCTCAATGCTCTTACTATTGCACTTGACCGTCGCTGGAGTAACCCACTGGCACAACAAAATATCATTATTTGCATAAAGAAGCGGAATCACTCCCATGTCATAGTTAGCAGCCACAACGTTCTTCTTATTTATAAGTTGGAGTCAATTTTACTAACTAAAGGCTCCTAAAGAACGGACGCAATAAAATGGGTATTAAGTTCTGTACATATTTAGATTTTGAAAATCTTAGTAGGTTAAGAAAGACCATGTATATTATGCTTACATTTTTTATAGTTGCTTGAATAATTAGTGCACTCCTCCTAATAATTGGGAATTTTGTCGCTTTTGTAATACCAACTCGAAGAAGGGGTAAACAAAACCCATTCGAATGTGGGTTTGAGTCCTTTAGCAGAATTCGCCAGCCGTTCAGGGTACGCTTTTTTGTTTTGGTTGTTTTATTCTTAATTTTTGATGTTGAAGCCGTCCTCTTAATCCCATGTTTACTTGGTACAATCGGTGCTGGTGGGACATTACCATTTATTTATATACACTGTTTTCTAGCCCTTCTCTTAATTGGTTTGTTAATTGAGTGAAAAAACGGAGTTTTTGATTGAAAATAACTTTAGGTAAGCTAATCTAAGCTATCGGGCTCATAACCCGAATATGGGTAACCTCTAAAGAGATTAATTATGGTCAAAATTTCCGGCTCTCTGGGATAATTATGGTAATTTATGTAGTTAACCAGTTAAGAAAATTTAATAAACTTGAAAAAGTGTTTATACTCCGAGTAATTATGTGATTAATAAAGTGCCAGCAATCGCGGTTATACTTTAACAAATGGAAAAATAAAAGCGAAGATATATAAAAAGGAGCATTTGTATGGTGAAATACCAAATGGATTTACCATAATATATGTATTTACTCTTTAATATTGACCGAAAACGGGGATTAGAGACCCCCTTATTCAATACAATAGAATTTCGCTAGGAACTAATACTTACATAGTAAAAACTTAAATAATATGGCGGCAACATGAATAGTCGGGGGAACTTACCCTTTAAATGATAACCCCCAAGGTAAATCAACTAAATATAAAATTATGTATACCGTCGTTTAAATAGTATTAAATATACTATTATAGTCGATAAAACAGATCAAGGTGCAGACAATTTTTTAGTTAGGGCGAGTTACAATACCAAGTCCCTACGGATATGTTTATGTAAATAAACGCGAAAGGAGGACTCGAAAGTAAGTTTCACTATATATAAAAACTGAATACTTCTCATGTTGTGCACAAATCGCCCGTCACTCTTGGGGAAACCTAAGATAAGTCGTAACATAGTAGGGGTAGTGGAAACTGTTCCTGTTTAAATAGTATATAAATTACAATACCATTTCGAGGTATAGATGACTTGTCTTTAAATGTTAAAATAGCAATTTGCACTTAAGTTTCGGCCTTAAGAGAGACCTAAGGTCTTTTAACAATGGTAGCTGACTTATTTTCGAGAATAGACGGTGCACGAAGGTTACTTATTTGACTTCCACCTCTTTTATGTGTTTGAATCTTCCGAAAAGGCGACGTTTGAATAATCACAACCAGTGGTTCCCTTTTTCGTGGTATTAGTGAACTTTGAGTTAATCCGGGTAATAATAAAAAATTTAGTTTTACTTTATTTCTTACCTGTTTATTTTACTTGTTAATCACTTTAAATTTTGGTGGTTTAACGCCATATACTTACACTTTAAGAAGTAATTTATTAACAGTTAGTATACTTAGCTTTACCTTATGGCTATATCTACTTCTGTCTGGCTTTATTTATTCACCTGTACGCACTTTAGCTCACCTAGCGCCCTCGGGTGCCCCATTTTTTTTAGTTCCCTTTCTTGTACTTATTGAAACAATTAGTCTTCTTATTCGCCCTTTAACATTAACCGTTCGGTTAATTGCTAATATTAGAGCTGGCCATATTGTCCTAGGGTTACTAGCAAATTGTCTTAGTTCCCTGATTCCAAATGGTGCCTTTTTAATTATTTTGCCTATTCACATCTTTTATACGTTATTTGAATTCTTTGTAGCTTTTATTCAAGCTTATATTTTTTCCCTTCTAATTACATTATATCAATTAGAGCATCCATGTAAATCTAGCTTATATTAAAGCACCTAACTGTTAATTAGAAGAAAAATATTTACTTTTATGCCTCAACTTAGACCTCATAATACGTTAACTCTACTTTTTTTTCTAATATTAACTTTTAGAGTATTACTCATTGTACTTCACAAACCCTCAAGTTTATTAATTACTTCTGGTACTAAAACTGAATGCTTGACTCGAGTGTCAGTTATCCTGCATTTTAGTAATAGCAAATATATGCATAGATTTTAAGCGTCTAAGATGGGTAATCTCCCTTATTTCCTGTTTGGTGTAAAGCACAGAAAAATTTGGTTTTTCAGGAATTAAATCAGGATCTGGGCATGTAAGTTAATTAAACTATTATCCTTCAAAGTTAACAATGGTTATCCTTTGCCCGCAACTTATATAACCACTGAAATAATAAATGTTGAATGAGTTAATATAAATAAAAGTCTAGGACATTGAATATTCATTTGTCAATTATCGAATTATTGATATTTGGCTTGACGAATGATATTGCTCTTCAAAATAAAATATTTATGGAACGATGAACTGGCCACCCATATTACTATAACTTTTAACTGAAGAGTAAGTGTTTGAGGATACGTGCTACCCTTGGTCGAACTGGACCAAAGGGCTAGAGAGCCGACCCCCTCTCCCCTCTAAATTACCATGAACTTTCCATAAGCTAAGGGGCAAGGCTCTTGAGGGCGGCGGGGCGGCGCCGGTAAGGCTGAGCCAAAGGGCTAGAGAGCCGACGCCGCCCCCCGCGGCCGGCTAGGTAAACCCTAATTTAGGGGGTCACCTGGAGTTAACCTTTAGGTTATCTCCAAAGGGAGGGTGGGAGAGGGGGTAGGGGGCCCCTCTAAATTACCATGAACTTTCCATAAGCTAAGGGGCAAGGCTCTGGAGGGCGCCGCCCCAATGATTCTCTAAGTTACTTGTTCCATAGTTGTCAACTCAAATCTTTTAGTAGATCCGAGATTATTAATTAAATTTGAACACTAATACCCTATTTATTGATAAAATAATATTTAGAATATAGAGCACTTTTAGTAATAAGATTATTTATGTGGCTTAAGAAAATAAGTAAATAGTTGTATAGCTTGATTTTATTACTACCCTACACTTTAACTTATAAGGAATTACCATATGAGGATTTACAATCCTCTGCTTTAACTTAAGCTATTAAAATAACACGCAAAAGTTTTAAGGCCCCACATGCCCTCAGATTAGTATATCTTACATGTTATTAATCGAATAGACCTTTTACGTGGAAAGTAACTGTACTAATTATACTAATTAAAATAAATACTTATAAAAACGTCTCTTGGTACCACCTCAACAGCAATTGGCATGAAAGCATGATTGGCCCCGCAAATTTCGGAGCACTGACCATAGAATACCCCTACAACCTTAGGTTCAATTGACGACCTATTTAAACGTCCAGGAACCGAGTCCATTTTTACGCCTATCGAAGGTAAAGCTCATGAGTGAATTACATCAGCCGATGTATTTAACACAAGCGAACAAACATCAAGAGGTAAGATTGCCCGATTATCCACTTCCAAAAGTCGGAACTCACCAGGTCCTAAATCATCGGTTGGTATTATATAGCTATCAAATATTACATTACCTAGTACAGGTCTCTCATACCTTCAGTATCACTGTTTACCAATTACTTTTAGTACATTTTTACCATCCACAGGATGTTCATCTAATAAATATAATAAACGAAGTCTTGGTAGAGCTAGAGCAACCAATAAACCTGCTGGTAAAATTGTCCAAAGAATTTCAAGTGTCTGGGCTTCATACACACGGCGGGTTGTAAACTTAGATTTAAGTAAAAGTAGACCCATGAAACTTACTAAGGTAAAAATACCCAAAATAATTATTAGTGCGTGATCATGAAATAAAATTATTTCAGCCTGAATTAGACTAGCAGGGTCAAGGAGATTTAATTGACCTCAAATCCTCATTTACCTTGAATAATATCTTCGTCCCTTCAAAACGATGCTTTGTTTAAGCTACAAGATAATCAGCTACAAAATTGCTCTGAAATTTTGCAAATTCCTATTTTATATAAACTATAGCTGATTTTTAACGCCATGGCAACAATACTCTGACAAAGTAGCATTTTTCTTAAACTAGTTAAAATACCTAATAATTAACTTATATCAAATCGAGTTCCTTACTTGCATTAGAATTGGTAACGCAAAGTACATTACTGTTAAGTATGGTGCAATATTAACATATGGGTCTTCAACGGGACATGCGCCTAACCATGTTAACAGACCAAACACAACTACAAATTGCCAAAAAAAAAATTGACTAATTGGTGAATAAGCTATTGGTAGAACATTCATACGTATCGTAACTGGAAAAAAATAAAGGTAAGTTACAGCAAATACAAGTGCCAACACCCCTCCCAATTTTGAAGGAATAGACCGCAAAATTGCATAAGCATATAGAAAATACCACTCTGGTTGGATATGCACCGGGGTTATTATCGGGTTTGCTTCAATAAAATTCTCCGGATCAGTAAATAAATTGGGCCCAAAAAAAACAATACCCAATATGATAAAACTCAAAAGTACTACACCAACAATATCCTTAATTGTAAAATAAGGATGAAAAGGAATTTTTGCTACATGGTGTAAAGAACCCAAAGGATTAGTTGAACCTTTTTCATGAAGAAAAACCAAGTGGAGTATAACTAAAACACTTAAAACAAAAGGCAATAAAAAATGGAGAGAATAGAAGCGATTAAGTGTAGGTTGCCCTACCGAAAACCCCCCTCATACTCACTCCACAAGGTTTGTCCCGAAATATGGAATAGCACTTATTAAGTTTGTAATTACGGTTGCCCCTCAATAGGATATTTGCCCCCATGGTAGTACATAACCTAAAAAAGCTGTTCCCATACTTACTAAAAAAATTGTTACTCCCACCATCCATGTACGTGGCTGCATTATATACCTTTGATAGTAAATACCCCGACCAATGTGAATATATATTAACAAAAAAAAGAAGGACGCCCCATTTGCATGTATTGACCGTAAAAATCACCCTCCAGGGACATCGCGCATAATATGAATAATTGAATTAAAAGTACAATACAAATCTGCTGTGTAATGAAAAGATAATAAAAACCCCGTAACAAGCTGAAGGACTAAAATAAAACCCAAAAGTGATCCTATGTTCCACCAAACAGAAATATTACTAGGACTTGGTAAACCCAGCAACCTTTCAATTTCCCGAATTTTTTTCATATTAAATAGAGCTTACAAAGTCACTACCTACTATTCGTCGTACGCTTATTAACAAGCTAAGCCCGATAGCGGCTCTTGCTGATGCAAAACATAAAAATATTACACCCAATGTATATCTATTTCACTCAAACCTTAATATTGGAATATATGAATAAATTGCTAAAAATATTAAAACTTCTAATGTAATTAGCCTACCTAACAAGCTGAACCGCGTTCTAAAAATATAAAAAGATATAATTAATACTAGAACTGAAAATAAACATATTATTAAATATGAACTTAAAACCATTGTATTAAAGGGACTAAACATAAGAACCCCATTCTTGTAGGTAAAATAGATGTTCAACAAAGCCCTATTAGTTTATCATACCGATGACGCGGATAAACTCCTCGAATAAACAAAAAAATAAAAGCAATTACCCACCTAACTAACCTAGCAACTAGAATTCCTTGTACGCCAAAAAAACAAATTGCGGTTACAACACTGAAAAAAAGAATAGTTGCATATTCACCTAAAAAAAGAAGAGCGAATGGGCCTCTTCCATACTCAATATTAAATCCAGATACTAGCTCAGATTCACCCTCGGCAAAATCAAAAGGAGCCCGATTCGTTTCTGCTAAACATGTAATTAACCAACAAAGAAGGCAATAAAATATTAAAACACATAGGGGTAACCCATTTATTATTGAAAAAAAACTTACAGTTATAGTGAAAAAACAAGGAAAAAGAAGAATGAAAACTAATCTTACCTCATAACTAATTGTTTGTGCAGAAGCTCGCATTGCTCCTAAAAACGCATATGCCGAATTCGAAGCTCACCCAGCACCCATTATTACATAAACATTAACTGCACTAATACACAAAAAAATCAAAACTCCATTGTTTAAGCTACTTAATCTATAAGTTCTCGGAAGTACCCCCCAAACAAAAAGGCCTATGGCTAATCTTATAATTGGAAGAAGAAAAAATAAATAATTATTTCCCCGATAAGGGTAGATTAATTCCTTTAGAAATAATTTAATTGCATCTGCAAATGGTTGAAATAACCCAGAAAGGCCAACTTTATTAGGTCCTTTCCGATTCTGCAGATAGGATAAAACTTTTCGCTCCAATAACGTTATATAAGCAACCCCTAGCAATACACATAAGAACGTGATTAAAACTTTTACTACAGGTATCAATAAAATATTAAAAGTCCCATTATTACGAAAACGTGCCGCAAGTAATTAAAGGATTGAATGGGTCACTTTACTAGTAATAATATTACAGTAAAATTCACAGATCACTGAGTAGTATATGCAGCTGGCTCAGACCAACTATATTCGAAATTGCTTGCAACTTTACATGAATGAAATCCACATTTTGGACTACCTCTTCATAGGTCGCGCACAAAAAATATTCTTGCAACAACCCTTGAAGCTCGCAATTTCCCAAGTACCCCTATACTAATTCCAATAAGAGCCACTAAATAAAGAGAAATATCGAAGATAATATTGTAAAAATGGCATGTCATCAAGCTAACATCTAAACTAACCACAGTGCACCCTAAAACAATTCTCCCCAAATATAAAAGAACTATTGGTAATCAATATGCGTAATTATATTTTGACCTAAAAGAAATAATTGGTCTACCACTCCTTAAACTCCAATTCAATAAACGCAATATTCGAAATATATAAGCCGACGTCAAAAGTAAAGCAACATAAAGTAATACTTGAGCAAAAGTATTTATTGAATATGTTAATATTGCTCCCAAAATTGCATGCTTTGAGTAGTATGAACTAACAAATGGAAAACCAGCTAAACACAAAGCACTAATATTAAAAAAAATCAATCTTAAGGGGCGCCGCTTAATTACTCCACCTAACAACCGCAAATCCTGGACCCCATACATTTGTATCAGCAAATCCCCTCCTGCCAAAAATAAAAGTGCTTTAAATAAAGCATGTATATAAAGATGCAATAGGGCTAGCTCAGGGCACCCTAACCCAATCCTAATTACCATCAGCCCGAGTTGCCTTAATGTTGAAAAAGCAATTACTTTTTTAATATCATTTTCTTGTCACGCACAAAAACCACCCACGACGGATGTAATACATCCAGCAAGAAGTAAAACCTCGTATACATGAGACCCTAAATCAGTTCTTACACAAATACGAATAAGCAAATAAATACCAGCGGTTACTAAGGTCGACGAATGTACAAGCGCACTAACTGGTGTAGGCGCGGCCATAGCAGCCGGAAGCCAGGACGAAAAAGGATACTGGGCCCTCTTTGTTATAGCAGCCACGGCAAGAATCAAAAGAGCTGTACTTGCTATATTATCAAATAGCAGAATTCTACTTCCCCTTACCACAAAATAATATATTGTTCCTATAATTAAAACATCACCAATTCGATTAATCAGCAATGTTAAAAACCCAGCATTGTATCTTCTAGTACTCTGATAATAAACAATTAATAAGAACGAGGTAATTCCTAAGCCATCTCAACCAACCATTAATATTAACAAAGAACCCGAAAAAATTAATAGATTTATTGAAAGAACAAAAAGAAGTAAAAGTCATATAAACCGCCAAAAAAAATTGTCGCCCCTTATATACCAACACCCGAATATAAACACACATCCAGAAATAAACGTTACAAGACTACCAAATGAGACACTAATAGGGTCAAGAACAATTGCCAAATTAAATGAGTTACCGGAAATACAAATAAGTTCCAATCTTAAAAAAGTACTATATGCGCTTGCAAAATAAAATACTATTGTCACAAAGGCGAAAACAATACTTACAAAAAATAGTAGAACAACTTGACGAAATGGATTAAATCTTAATTGCACTTAAAACACCTGCTCCTCCTGAAAGGAGTGAATATAGATAAACAAATACAAACAACAATATCAACCCTATTAAACCGACTATTAAATAATCTATTCCCAATAGATTACCAAAACCCTCCGCCAAAATTGATCCCACACCTGTTCCAGAATCCAACACATAACTACCATATAAACCGAATGGCAAAAATCCTAAAAGAGGGGTTAAACTACCTCAAGTAAACTTGTAATTGCTCGAAAAAATCATGGCATAGATAAATATAACAAGAATACCTCCAACATACACTATAAATAGAAACAATGATATAATACAATTAAACATATGGTAGCAAAGTACAATTATTAATCTCAAAAATCCCAATAAAGGTAATAAAAGCCCACCTGTACTCTTCCTTCAAACAAAAGCCCCCAAAAACAAAGCTGTAAACAACCCGAAAGTTAAAGAATATAAAGCAAGGATTCTCAATGAAATTAAGTACTCCACTCTCTGACTGCAAATCAGGCCTTCTTAAACTTAAAGTATAATTTCTTTAAAAGTTGCGTAACGCAAGTCTCCAACTTCCAAAGTTGATATATTCAAATACTGCTTTTAATAGTTAACTATTTCGTTATCTGCTGATCCTAAATCAGCCGCATTTTCTCTGCTAAACTATTTTGCTATGCGCAGTATGTAAAGTCCTTTCGTACAAAGACATACAATATTTAAAGATAGAAACTGACCTGGCTCACGCCGGTCTGAACTCAGATCATGTAGGAGAATCTGCTCGAACAGAGCATTAACATGTACCTTCTGGGTCCAAGTTTTCCTAGTCCAACATCGAGGTCACAAACGAATTTCATTATGCTGTTATCCCTAGAGTAATTTAATTGTATACCAAATAGGTGAAAAATAATAACAAGTAGGTTTGTTCGTTGCTACTCTGTCGCCCCAACAAAAATACTAATAACTTGTATAAAAATTTCTAGGGTCTTCTCGTCTATTAATTAAGAGTAGATATTTTCATCTACTAAGAAAATTCAAATTATTCAGCTGAGAAAGCTATTCCCCAATTTTTCGTTCATACTAGACCCCAATTAAAAGCCAAATGATTACGCTACCTTTGCACAGTCAGGGTACTGCGGCTATTTAATTACTCATTGAGCAGAAAGAGCCACTTATACTACCAAATGGTTATGTTTTTGATAAACAGTCGAAGAAAAATTTGCCGAGTTCATTAATTAAACCTACTTACATTACTTATATTTACATTATTGAAAACAAAATAATTCTGACTCAACCACCTCCAAAAATTAAATCAATAAATTTAGTATTTATCAGTATAACATTAAGGCAATTAAACCTATTACTAATTCAATAAATTTCAATTTAACTTGAAGCCATATAACTTCAAGTTTGTCATTGTACTAAATACATTTAAATGGTATCAAGATATCCCAACATGTGACTAGCCTATCACTCCTATATTTCTTTATTATTGCAATTCTGCTACATTGCTGGCGCGTGCCAAAACACTAAGAAAAATAGCTCACATTGTTTCGTGAAATCATAAATATGTAACTTTTAGTAAAACCATTATGCAAAAGGTATACACTTAACTTAATATATCTCCCAATCAATTATATAAATAAACCTAATATTTATAGTTTTATTATCTAGATTTCAAAATCCAAACGGCGATTTATATTATCTTAACCTAGAATCAACTACCAGCTACTTATGATTTTTACGTTGTAAGCGTAACGAATTTATTATTCTATAACTGGACTAAAACCCACTCTTAACACCAATCGATGTCTCCAAATTACCGTGGAAATCTGGGGGCAAATTTATTTCTCATTCACGCGAATAAGATGCATTTTCCCTAAGAAGATATGGACGCTGAACAATAAATGCCTCCCATACAATAAAAATAAAAAATAAAACCGCAAAAACTCTCATCAATGACCCAAATGACGAAATTTGATTTCACATATAATATGCATCAGGGTAATCTACATATCGGCGAGGTATACCTGAAAGGCCTAAAAAATGTTGAGGGAAAAATGTTACATTAACAGAAAGAAATATTAAAAAAAATTGGCACTTAGCCAATACTTCACTCAAATATAAACCTGTTATTACAGGAAATCAATAAACAAAGCCTGCAAAAATTGCAAATACGGCCCCTATTGAAAGTACATAATGAAAATGTGCAACTACGTAATAAGTATCGTGTAAAACAACATCTAATGAAGCATTTGACAAAACAATACCCGTTAAACCACCTAATGTAAAAAGAAAAATAAACCCTAATACTCAGTACATCGCTGCCCCCATTTTTATATTACCCCCGTAGATCGTTATTAATCAACTAAAAACCTTGATTCCCGTAGGGACTGCAATTACCATTGTTGCAGCTGTAAAATAAGCACGTGTATCAACATCCATACCTACAGTAAATATATGATGGGCTCATACAATAAACCCCAAAATACCAATTGAAATTATTGCATAAATTATACCAAGTGTCCCAAAAGGTTGTTTTACTCTGTGGTTCCCAATAATATGCGAGACAATCCCAAACCCGGGTAAAATCAAAATATATACTTCAGGGTGTCCAAAAAATCAAAATAAATGCTGATATAAAATAGGATCTCCACCACCTGCAGGATCAAAGAAGGAACTGTTAAAATTTCGGTCTGTTAAAAGTATTGTAATTGCACCCGCAAGAACAGGTAAAGATAGTAAAAGCAGGAAAACAGTTACCAAAATTGATCAAACAAATAAACTTATGCGTTCCCACGTTAACCCAGGTGATCGTATATTAAAAATAGTTGTAATAAAATTAATGGCCCCTAAAATTGAGGACATCCCAGCAAGATGTAATGAAAAAATTGCTATATCAACTGATGCACCTCTATGTCCAGCAATGCCACTAAGAGGCGGGTAAACAGTTCACCCTGTACCTGCTCCACCCTCAACTAAGCTTCTACTAATCAATAAAATAAATGAAGGTGGTAAAAGCCAGAAACTTATATTATTTATACGGGGAAAACTCATGTCCGGAGCACCAATTAACAATGGTACCATTCAGTTACCAAACCCTCCAATCATAATCGGCATCACCATAAAAAAAATCATAACAAAAGCATGAGCCGTTACAATTACATTAAAAAAATGCTCATCCCTTAAAACACCTGAACTTCCTAACTCTAATCGAATTAATAAGGATAGACCCGTACCAACGAGACCACATCAAACCCCAAATAACAT